TCGATTTCAAAACATTAGATTATGTATCGAAAGAGTAGTATGAGATGAAGAGTATTCCCGATTTTTTTTATCAGGAGTCCATTTCAGCGTCACAAACCTTTTTTTTCGTACCAAAAGACTCTTAACAATATTTATGTTTGAAAGAGTACAAAAAAAAGGATTTCTTCCTTATTTTTCGAATCAAAAAGAAACTTTGGGATTGCTGAATTACAGACGAAATAAATATATAAAGCAACGGAGCCATCATAGTATTTTTGAACTCCTCCAAAAAGAAGGGTGGTAATTGGATCGTTTACTGATCTGGATCTAATCGATCCTATTTTTCTCTTTCTTCCACGGAAAATAAAAGTAAATTCCATTGGAGAGCCGTATGCAATGCGCAAAAGATGCACGTACGGTTGTTCAATTCTATCTTTTTTATTGTTATATTGTTATTCTGTAGTTTTTCTCTTCGCCTCATCATGCGAGATAGAAGAAACCCTTTTATGTTATATCATCAGGGTAATGATTCATCAACCTGCTAGCTCTTTTTATGAGGCACAAACGGGAGAATTTATCCTGGAAGCGGAAGAACTATTGAAATTGCGCGAAACCCTCACAAGGGTTTATGTACAAAGAACGGGCAAACCCTTATGGGTTGTATCCGAAGATATGGAAAGGGATGTTTTTATGTCAGCAACAGAAGCCCAAGCTCATGGAATTGTTGATCTTGTAGCGGTCGAGTAAAACGAATAAAAATAGTTAAACAGTTGAGATTTTATCTTGTTACTGGGTTTACCATTCTGGGTTTAATATTCTATTAACTAGAAATAATTCATAATCATTCGGTTAGGATTGATCTAAACCAGCCCATTATGCATATGATTCAGCATGCCAACTATTAAACAACTTATTAGAAACACAAGACAGCCAATCAAAAATGTCACAAAATCCCCCGCTCTTCGGGGATGTCCTCAGCGCCGAGGAACATGTACTAGGGTGTATGTGTGACTCGTTCAGATTATGAGCTGGAACAGAAGCAAATGAAATGAAAGGTAAAGAATTTTTCCAGTATCAATGATCAGTACCAGTGAATAGGATAAAATGGAAGAACTCCAGTCACTATCTAAAATGAAAAAAATCTATTCATCTATTGTGTATGAAATTTATGGTTTCCATTGGTGTAAATCCGATTTAAGATGAAAAAAAAATTCCCATTGGTAGCGAACGTTATCCATTAAGCAGGGAATCTTATTTTAAGGGCAAAAAAAATTATGCTCCCATTCTTGCAAGAACGGACTAATAGGGTCAGCTATCCAGCTAACCTTCAAAATTAAATACCGTTACTGTATAGGTGGATCTCATTGTGAAAGACCTATTACTGGATAATTCATGGGTAGAGCCAAAAAATTTGAACTGTACAAGTTATCAATAACATTCAGTAAATGAAGTAGAAGTAACGGGCTCCGGTGTATAGAGAGGACCTCACCGTTTAAGAAGTAACCATAGAAACGAAGGAACCCACTATTTCATTATTGATCTCTATTTAAATCGAATTTACATTTATTTTATATATTTTATATTTACATTAATACAATTTCTTATTTTTTTTTGTCTTGTTTCAAGGCGAAAAGAAAATAAAAATCGTGGTCAGGAAGGTTATAGTAGCAAAAGCCATTGGGATTTTTATTTTATACATTGGAAAAATCCGTTTTGTTATTAATAGACCAGGAAGAGAGAAAAGAATAACTCAAAGAAATAAAATCAATTAGTTATTCATCAAAGTTTCATTTATTCAATGACTAGAGTTAGACGAGGATATATAGCTCGGAGACGTAGAACAAAAATTCGTTTATTTGGATCAACCTTTCGAGGGGCTCATTCAAGACTTACTCGAACTATAGCTCAACAGAAAATAAGAGCTTTGGTTTCAGCTCATCGGGATAGAGATAGGCAAAAGAGATATTTTCGTCGTTTGTGGATCACTCGGATAAACGCAGTAATTCGCGAAAAGGAGGTATACTATAATTATAGTAAATTTATACATGATTTGTACAAGAAACAGTTGCTTCTTAATCGTAAAATACTTGCACAAATAGCTATATTAAATAAGAATTGTCTTTATATGATTTCAAATGAGATCGCAAAAAAAGAAGATTGGAAAGAATACCCCGAAATGATTTAAATGAAATTCCCCGGAGTTTATTCTCCGGGAGGATAGAGTAGAAATTAGTCTGAGATAAATAAATAAAAATCAACAAACCCATTCAAAAAAAAAAATTTCCCGATTTTTTTTATTATCTTACGACACGACAATCAAATCTAGATTGTCGGATTTTTTTAGAACAAAACAAAAACAGCAATCCTTGTTTGAGTTCAGATTCTAATTTGGATTCCAAATTTTAATTCAATTCAATTATCAATTAAATAAAGAGGAAGCCTCTAATATTTATTTTTGGTTCTAAAACTAGTAGTTCTAGTAGTCGACTCAGTTCTTTCAAATTGTTTCTCATTATTAAGAAAAGGTAACAAAGATAAAATACGAGCTTGTTTTATAGCAATAGTAATTAATCGTTGTTGTTTCAAGGTTAATCTATTCACTCGCCTAGATAATATTTTTCCTTGTTCACTAATAAATCGACTAATTAAACTCATGTTTCTATAATCAATTCGATCCCCCGATCCAATCGGGGGCAAACGCCTACGAAAAGATCGCTTGGATTTAATAAAGGGTCGCTTGGGTTTATCCATAGTTTGTTTAGTTTATTCCTTATACCGAAAATCCTATTTCTTAATTTTAACTTTTTTTAGGTCCAGCTGAAATAGGATTTGGTTTGTTTATTTCGATTTTCATTATATATGATTTTCTATTATTATATAGAAAATCATATATAATGAAAATCGTTTTTTTTGTCCCCTTCCTTGAAAGAATGATAGACAGACGTTCGGTTCGATCTATTTCTTTATCTCTCCATGAATTATATGTTTGTAACAATAGGAACAGAATTTTCGCAATTCCAACCGACTAGGCGTATTGTGTCGATTCTTTTGAGTAATATATCTGGAAATGCCCCTTGATTCCTTATTAACACTCTTTCGAACACAACCCGTACATTCCAAAATAACTTTTATTCGGACATCTTTACCCTTAGCCATGAACCTCCTTTGGATTTTTGATTCAAGAAACTTTTCTATTTTTATTTTCGACGCGAAGTGAAAAAGAAAGTAAAAGCAAAAAATAGAAGTTGCTAAAGAGTAATAATAGTAAATAAATTTAAAAATACTAAGAAATCAAATGGTTTCGAACTATATTTCTAATCACAGTATTTCATTTAAGTATCTTGTATGATACTCTTACCCTAGACCCACATTTTCATTTCCGTTCTCCCTCTTTTTGATAAATTTTCATTCGAGCCTGAGTCCAAGGTTGAATCCATTTTTCTTCTTTCTCCCCTATTTATTCTAATAAATTATTCTATTCTAAAAAAAAAAGGGGGAGGGGATTAGTCACAGATAGTTGATTCTATCTCTAATCTTCGTTACCCCCTTCCCTAGTCAATAACTAGAATGAAAAAAAAGGGAATGTCAACGCATCTGGGAAAAAACGATTGATTTCTATTAATAGACCAGCTAAAGACCCAAACCATAGAGTACTTAGTACTGGTGCCACGGAAAGATATGTTTTTAGATCTCGCATTGAAAATCCTCCTTTTTTATTTCTTTAATGTAATACATAAAATACAAGGTAATACATATCTAATCTATGATCAGATGTATACATATAGTTAAAGACTACTTGTGTTTGTACACGAAATCCCTAAGCTAAGTCAAATTAAAATGTACAACGATCTGGTAGATAAGATACTTTTTTTTTAAGAAAAAGAATAGCATGCCCCTTCCTACTCAGCATTGCCGAAAAGTCTTTTTTTTGTAGTTTACAACAGGTTTTTGATATATATATCAAAATACTTTTTTTATACCTTATATGAGTATGAGACATACCTTATATGAGTATGAGACCAAAAAGACGAAATAGTATGGCAAGAGAAATTATGTATATGGGAAATAACAATGAATATGGAAAACAAGACAAGGATTCTTTACAATTACACTATAAAACCCAATTGAATTGGAAGGGATGTAGCGCAGCTTGGTAGCGCGTTTGTTTTGGGTACAAAATGTCACGGGTTCAAATCCTGTCATCCCTACCTAATTACTTTTACTCTGAGAAGTAAGGAGGAATTAATTGAAATCAATTCAAATTGAAAATTGGACATATAGAATCTCTCATTTTTTTATGATACTCTATATGATAGATAGTGTCTGCATGCAGGATATAGATGTAGTATTGGGTTACAAAAAGAACCCTTTTTTTACAGTCTTATTTATTGTGATAAGAAAGCATTGTGATAAGAAAGCGCTCTTAGTTCAGTTCGGTAGAACGTGGGTCTCCAAAACCCGATGTCGTAGGTTCAAATCCTATAGAGCGTGATGGTTCAAATCCTATAGAGCGTGATTCCATTCTTGTTAGGTCGAATCGAATTAGACTGAAATAACTGAACAGTAATCTAAATTGGACCTCCTCCTTTCTCGAATCCACACAGGAGGTCAATCAAAAAAAGATTTGTTAATTAATCAAAGGTCCAACTGATCACCACGTCTGTATTGTAAATATGCAGTTACGAATAATCCAGCCAAAGTAATAGGAATTAGACCTAAGACGATTCCAAATAGAAAAACTTCAATCATTTCAATTCGTTTGAAACAAAAAAAAAGAAAGGTAATATCTATCCCTAAATATTAATCTGAATTGCCCATGAATCTCAATAACCAAAAATTCTCAATTGCCGCGGTAAAGAACTATAAAATATATGGAATCCCACAGAAAGATTTCTGGAGTTGTTCATTCAATTAATTTCAAATAAGTCGTATCTTGCTCAGACCTATAAAAAGAGCGGAGGTTATAGTTAAAGCCGCTAGTAAAAAACCGAAATAACTAGTTAAAGTAGGCATGAAGGAGC